GTTAACGTAGCTTAACTAAAGCATAACACTGAAGATGTTAAGATAGGCCCTAGAAAGCCTCGTAAGCACAAAAGCTTGGTCCTGACTTTACTGTCAGCTTTGGTTATATTTATACATGCAAGTATCAGCGCCCCTGTGAGAATGCCCTACATATTCCCCACTAGGAAAAAAGGAGCAGGCATTAGGCACAACCTCAAAGTTAGCCCATAACGCCTTGCTTAGCCACACCCCCAAGGGAACTCAGCAGTAATAGGCATTAAGCAATAAGTGAAAACTTGACTTAGTTAAAACCAAGAGGGCCGGTAAAACTCGTGCCAGCCACCGCGGTTATACGAGAGGCCCAAGTTGACAAATACCGGCGTAAAATGTGGTTAACATACAATTATACTAAAGCTAAACATCTTCAAAGCTGTTATACCCATATGAAGACGGGAAGCACTTCTACGAAAGTAGCTTTAAATAATGCCAACCCACGAAAGCTAGGAAACAAACTGGGATTAGATACCCCACTATGCCTAGCCTTAGACACAAGTGATAACTCTACACCTTTCACTTGCCAGGGAACTACGAGCCCCAGCTTAAAACCCAAAGGACTTGGCGGTGCTTTAGACCCCCCTAGAGGAGCCTGTTCTAGAACCGATAACCCCCGTTAAACCTCACCCTCTCTTGTTCATCCCGCCTATATACCGCCGTTGTCATTTTACCCTGTGAAGGATTAACCGTAAATTTAATTGGTACAACCTAAAACGTCAGGTCGAGGTGTTTCGTACGAGAGGGGAATAAATGGGCTACATTCACTGAACCAGTGTATACGAACAATGCCTTGAAACCAGGCATTCAAAGGAGGATTTAGCAGTAAGGAAAGAATAGCGTGCTTTCCTGAAATCGGCCCTGAAGCGCGCACACACCTCCCGTCACTCTCCCCAAAAATAGGCCAAATTTAAATAAAACCCAACTTAAAAAAAGGGGAGGCAAGTCGTAACATGGTAAGTGTACCGGAAGGTGCACTTGGAAAAATCAGAGTGTCGCTAAAACAGTATAGCATCTCCCTTACACCGAGAAGATGCCCGTGCAAATCGGGTCACACTGAACACCCCTAACAGCTAGAACCTTACCCAAAAACAACAAACACCATTAATAACCCCTTATAAACCACATAAACAAACAACAAACCATTTTTCCTCCCTAGTATGGGCAACAGAAAAGGATGCAAGGCGCAACAGTGAAAGTACCGCAAGGGAAAGCTGAAAGAGAAAAAAACCCAGTAAAGAATTGAAAAGCAGAGACACCCCCTCGTACCTTTTGCATCATGACTTAGCTAGTAACACTCGAGCGAAGTGCCTTTTAGTTCGAGCCGTCTCTGTGGCAAAAGAATGGGAAGATCTTTGAGTAGAGGTGACAGACCTACCAAGCTCAGTTATAGCTGGTTGCCTACGAAAAGAATAGAAGTTCAGCCTTTATTCTTCTTCTCTCATGATTGCATATACTTGTAAGTGACACAAAGAAGTTTAAAGAGTTATTCAAGGGGGGAACAGTCCTCCTTGAAAAAAGATACAACTTTATTTAGCAGGCTAAAGATTAAAACACCTCAGGCAAAATACCTTGGTGGGCCTAAAAGCAGCCATCCATGCAGAAAGCGTTAAAGCGCAAGTACTTGGCCCCTCCCTAATACCAACAATTAAATCTTAAACCCCTTTTATGATAGTAGGCCTTTTCATGCAACCATGAAAGAGATACTGCTGAGATGAGTAATAAGAGGATTGCTCCTCTCTCCAACACCTGCATAACTCAGAACAAACCCCCACTGAAAATTTACGCCCCCAACTAGAAGAGGGGCCCGGGAAAGCCCAAAGGTAACTAGAAGCTCACCCAAGAACTAGCATTAACCCTACACAGGTGTGTTTAAGGAAAGACTAAAAGAAAAATGAGGAACTCGGTAAACACTGGCCTCGCCTGTTCACCAAAAACATCGCCTCTTGCAACAAGTGTATAAGAGGTCCCGCCTGCCCTGTGACTTACTAGTTTAACGGCCGCGGTATTTTGACCGTGCGAAGGTAGCGTAATCACTTGTCTTTTAAATGGAGACCTGTATGAATGGCACAACGAGGGCTAAGCTGTCTCCTTTTTCCAGTCAATGAAATTGATTTTCCCGTGCAGAAGCGGGAATATAACCATAAGACGAGAAGACCCTATGGAGCTTAAGACACAAGGCAGCCCATGTAAAACACCTGGCTCAACAGAATTAACCAAGTGGCCCCTGCCCTTTTGTTTTTGGTTGGGGCGACCGCGGGGAAACAAAAATCCCCCACGTGGAATGGGGCCAACCCCCCTGAAGCCAGAGCCACAGCTCTAGCTAGCAGAATATCTGACCTACAAGATCCGGCAAAGCCGATCAACGGACCGAGTTACCCTAGGGATAACAGCGCAATCCCCTTTTAGAGCCCATATCGACAAGGGGGTTTACGACCTCGATGTTGGATCAGGACATCCTAATGGTGCAGCCGCTATTAAGGGTTCGTTTGTTCAACGATTAAAGTCCTACGTGATCTGAGTTCAGACCGGAGAAATCCAGGTCAGTTTCTATCTATGAATGTTTTTTTCTAGTACGAAAGGACCGAAAAGAAGAGGCCCCTGCTGCAAGTAAGCCTCCCCCTTACCTAATGAAAACAACTAAAGTAGGTAAAAGGGCATAAACCTCCTGCCTAAGAAAAAGGCAAGTTAAGGTGGCAGAGCCCGGATAATGCAAAAGACCTAAGCCCTTTAAACAGGGGTTCAAATCCTCTCCTTAACTCATGCTCCACACAATTTTAACACACATTCTTAATCCCCTAGCGTTTATTGTACCTGTACTACTGGCTGTGGCTTTCCTAACACTTCTTGAACGAAAAGTGTTAGGCTACATGCAACTGCGAAAGGGCCCAAATGTTGTTGGCCCTTATGGCTTACTGCAACCAATTGCAGATGGTGTAAAACTTTTTATTAAAGAGCCGGTACGACCTTCCACTTCCTCTCCCCTATTATTCCTATTTGCCCCAATATTAGCCTTGACTTTAGCCCTTACACTCTGAGCACCAATTCCCCTCCCCCATCCTGTTGTAGACCTCAACCTAAGTATCCTTTTTATTTTAGCTCTCTCTAGCCTTGCAGTATATTCTATTTTAGGCTCAGGGTGGGCCTCAAATTCCAAGTATGCCCTTATTGGGGCACTACGAGCAGTAGCACAGACAATCTCCTACGAAGTTAGCCTTGGCCTAATCTTGCTAAGTGTGATCATTTTTACAGGCGGTTTTACACTTCAGGCTTTTAGTATTACTCAAGAAAGCATCTGACTACTCCTTCCGGCATGGCCCCTTGCAGCAATGTGGTACATTTCTACGCTAGCTGAAACAAATCGAGCACCCTTTGACCTCACGGAGGGGGAGTCTGAACTAGTTTCCGGCTTTAATGTAGAATATGCGGGAGGACCTTTTGCCCTTTTTTTCCTTGCAGAATATGCCAATATTCTGTTGATGAATACTCTTTCTGCAACTCTTTTTATGGGTGCATATCATCTTCCCCACTTGCCCGAGATAACATCAATTAATCTTATAATTAAGGCAGCTCTTCTTTCTGTACTTTTTTTATGGGTTCGAGCCTCCTACCCCCGCTTTCGTTATGACCAACTCATACTCCTTATCTGAAAGAAATTTTTACCCTTAACCCTCGCCCTAGTTATCTGACACTTTTCGCTCCCCCTTGCACTCGCAGGCCTCCCCCCCCAGCTGTAATTCGGAGCCGTGCCTGAACCAAAGGGCCACTTTGATAGAGTGTATTATGGGGGTTAAAGTCCCCCCGCCTCCTTAGAAAGAAGGGACTTGAACCCTACCTGAAGAGATCAAAACTCTTAGTGCTTCCACTACACCACTTCCTAGTAAAGTCAGCTAAATAAGCTTTTGGGCCCATACCCCAAACATGTTGGTTAAACCCCTTCCTTTGCTAATGAACCCTTACATTTTAGTCCTCCTTTTCTTTGGCTTAGCACTAGGAACCACTATTACTGCAACCAGCTCACACTGGTTGCTTGCGTGAATGGGCCTGGAGATCAACACCCTTGCTATTATTCCTTTAATAGCACAACAGCACCACCCTCGAGCAATTGAAGCCACCACAAAATATTTTTTGACACAAGCAACAGCCGCTGCCACCCTTCTGTTTGCCAGTACTACAAATGCCTGACTAACAGGACAATGGGATATTCAGTTGATGGTTCATCCCGTCCCTACAACCATAATTATTCTTGCTTTAGCCCTCAAGATTGGCCTAGCACCTTTACACACATGACTGCCAGAAGTACTTCAAGGATTGGATTTAACCACAGGCCTTGTCCTCTCCACCTGGCAAAAATTGGCCCCCTTTGCTCTTCTACTTCAAATTCCTGCTGCCAACCAAGAACTACTGATCTTTTTAGGCCTTACCTCCACTCTTGTTGGCGGGTGAGGTGGACTCAACCAAACACAACTTCGTAAGGTACTTGCATACTCATCAATTGCCCATCTTGGCTGAATATTAATTATCCTTCAATTTGCACCATCCTTGACACTCCTTGCGCTCCTGACGTACCTTATTATAACCTCTTCAGCATTCCTTACCCTTGACTTTAATGGTGCTACTAATATTAACTCTCTGGCAACGACTTGGATGAAAGCACCTCTGGTTACAGCTTTAACCCCCTTGCTTCTCCTTTCATTAGGGGGCCTTCCCCCAATAACAGGATTCTTGCCAAAATGACTGATCCTCCAGGAACTTACTAAGCAACAATTACCTATAACTGCAACTCTTGCAGCCTTGACTGCCCTTTTAAGTCTATACTTTTACCTTCGAGTCTCTTATGCTATTACTTTAACCATTGCCCCTAATAATTTAGCAGGTTTAACACCATGGCGCCTCCCCACCTCTTCCCTTTCTTTCCCCCTTTCTTTTGCCACTCTCCCTGCCCTCCTCTTGTTACCTCTAACCCCGGCAGTCACCGCCCTACTAAACCTTTAGCAGGGGCTTAGGATAGCACCAGACCAAAGGCCTTCAAAGCCTTAAGCGAGAGTGAGAATCTCTCAGCCTCTGACTAAGGCTTGCAGGACATTAACCCACAACTTCTGCATGCAAAACAGACACTTTAATTAAGCTAAAGCCTTTCTAGGCGGGAAGGCCTCGATCCTACAAACTCTTAGTTAACAGCTAAGCGCCCAAACCAGCGAGCATCCGCCTACCTTTCCCCCGCCAGCCGAGCAAATGGCGGGGGAAAGCCCCGGCAGACGTCGATCTGCTACTTAAGATTTGCAATCCTATATGTTAACACCTCAGGGCTTGGTAAAAAGAGGGCTCAAACCTCTGTTTATGGGGCTACAATCCACCGCTTAACTCTCAGCCATTTTACCTGTGGCAATCACACGTTGATTCTTTTCGACTAACCATAAAGACATTGGTACCCTTTATCTCGTATTTGGTGCCTGAGCCGGAATAGTTGGGACAGCTCTTAGCCTACTAATTCGGGCAGAGCTTAGCCAACCTGGTGCTCTCCTAGGAGACGACCAAATTTATAACGTCATTGTAACTGCACATGCCTTTGTAATAATTTTCTTTATAGTAATACCAATTATAATTGGAGGCTTTGGAAACTGGCTAATCCCCTTAATGATTGGGGCCCCCGACATAGCCTTTCCGCGTATAAATAATATAAGCTTTTGACTTTTACCTCCTTCTTTCCTTCTCCTCTTAGCCTCTTCTGGGGTTGAAGCTGGGGCAGGGACCGGATGAACTGTATACCCTCCCCTTGCAGGAAATCTAGCACATGCTGGAGCCTCTGTAGACCTGACAATTTTTTCACTCCGTCTTGCCGGAATTTCCTCCATTTTAGGGGCCATTAATTTCATTACAACAATCTTAAATATGAAACCTCCTGCAATCTCACAATATCAGACACCCCTCTTTGTATGAGCTGTCCTAATTACAGCTGTTCTTCTGCTTTTATCCTTACCCGTTCTTGCAGCCGGTATTACTATGCTTTTAACAGACCGAAACCTAAATACAACCTTCTTTGACCCTGCAGGAGGAGGAGATCCTATTCTGTACCAACACTTATTCTGATTCTTTGGGCACCCGGAAGTTTATATTTTAATTTTACCAGGCTTTGGTATGATTTCACACATCGTAGCTTACTATGCTGGTAAAAAAGAACCTTTTGGATATATAGGAATAGTGTGAGCTATAATGGCAATTGGCCTTCTGGGCTTTATTGTATGAGCTCACCACATATTTACAGTAGGCATAGATGTTGACACCCGAGCCTATTTTACCTCTGCCACAATAATTATTGCCATCCCCACAGGGGTAAAAGTATTTAGCTGGCTTGCTACTCTTCACGGAGGGTCTATTAAATGAGAAACCCCACTTCTTTGATCACTGGGTTTTATTTTCCTCTTTACTGTAGGGGGCCTAACTGGTATTGTACTGGCCAACTCCTCCCTTGACATTACACTTCATGATACCTATTATGTAGTAGCCCACTTCCACTATGTTTTATCAATAGGAGCCGTCTTTGCTATTATAGCAGGATTTGTACACTGATTCCCCTTACTTACGGGATATACACTGCACAGCACATGGTCTAAAATTCATTTTGGAGTAATGTTTGTTGGTGTAAACTTAACCTTTTTACCCCAGCACTTTTTAGGCTTAGCAGGAATACCTCGGCGATACTCGGACTACCCCGATGCCTATACACTGTGAAACACAGTTTCTTCTCTCGGCTCCCTAATTTCTCTCACAGCCGTAATTATGTTTCTTTTTATTCTTTGAGAAGCATTTGCTGCTAAACGAGTAGTATCTTCTGTAGAACTTACTGCAACAAACATTGAATGACTACACGGCTGCCCTCCTCCTTATCATACATTCGAGGAACCTGCATTTGTTCAAGTTCAACCTGCCCATTAACGAGAAAGGGAGGAGTCGAACCCCCATAAACTGGTTTCAAGCCAGCCACATAACCGCTCTGTCACTTTCTTAATAAGATACTAGTAAAACTGTTATTACACTGCTTTGTCAAGGCAGAATCGTGGGTTAAAACCCCACGTATCTTATTAATGGCCCACCCCTCACAACTAGGATTTCAAGATGCAGCATCACCTGTAATAGAAGAGCTTCTTCATTTTCATGACCACGCACTAATAATTGTGTTTCTTATTAGCACCCTTGTACTTTACATTATTGTGGCGGTGGTCTCAACCAAATTAACTAATATGTACCTCCTTGACTCCCAAGAAATTGAAATTATCTGAACAATTCTCCCAGCTATCATTCTTATCTTAATTGCTCTCCCCTCTCTACGCATCTTGTATCTAATGGACGAAATTAATAATCCACACTTAACAGTAAAAGCAATTGGACACCAATGATACTGAAGCTATGAATATACTGACTACCAAGAAATTGCCTTTGACTCCTATATGGTCCCAACACAAGATTTAGCCCCAGGACAATTTCGACTCCTAGAAGTCGATCACCGAATGGTTGTACCCACAGAAGCACCCGTGCGTGTTCTAGTAACAGCAGAAGATGTATTACACTCATGAGCTGTCCCTGCCCTTGGTGTTAAAATGGACGCTGTTCCAGGACGCCTAAACCAAACAGCTTTTATTGCCTCCCGTCCTGGTGTATTTTATGGCCAATGCTCAGAAATTTGTGGGGCAAACCACAGCTTTATACCTATCGTAGTAGAAGCCGTTCCTTTAAAATACTTCCAAGACTGATCTACATTAATGCTTGAAGACGCCTCACTAGGAAGCTAAACTGGACCACAGCATCAGCCTTTTAAGCTGGAGATTGGTGACTTCCAACCACCCCTAGTGATATGCCCCAGTTGAACCCCTCCCCATGGTTTGCCATTCTAGTCTTCTCATGACTTGTTTTCCTTACAATTGTTGTTCCAAAAACATTAAATCATACATTTCCAAACGAGCCCTCACTTCAAAGCACTCAAGCCCCTAAAACAGACTCCTGATCCTGACCATGATAACAAGCTTTTTTGATCAATTTATAAGTCCTGTTTACTTGGGTATTCCCCTCATGGCCCTTGCCTTTCTTCTTCCCTGGCTTCTTTTCCCTTCCCCAGCACCCCGCTGATTAAATAACCGACTCCTAACACTCCAAAGCTGATTCATTAACCGCTTTACATCCCAACTTTTAACCCCCATAAATGTAGGCGGACACAAATGAGCTTTAGTTTTAACCTCTCTTATAATTTTTCTTATTTCCCTAAATATACTGGGACTTTTACCATATACCTTTACACCAACAACACAACTTTCCTTGAATATGGGACTTGCTGTTCCACTTTGACTAGCCACCGTATTAATTGGCCTACGGAATCAGCCCACGGCTGCCTTAGGACACCTTCTGCCCGAAGGTACCCCAGGCCCCCTTATCCCCGTTCTCATTATTATCGAAACAATTAGTCTATTCATTCGACCCCTTGCTTTAGGTGTTCGACTAACTGCTAACCTTACAGCAGGTCACTTGCTTATACAACTCATTGCAACTGCTGCTTTTGTTCTCCTCCCCCTCATACCAACAGTGGCAGGCCTTACAGCCATTGTTCTTTTCTTACTTACCATTTTAGAAGTTGCAGTTGCTATAATTCAAGCATATGCATTTGTGCTTCTAATAAGCCTTTACCTTCAAGAAAACGTTTAATGGCCCACCAAGCACATGCATACCACATAGTAGACCCCAGCCCATGACCCCTCACAGGAGCCGTTGCCGCACTTTTAATGACTTCTGGCCTTGCCGTTTGATTCCATTATAATACAATGACACTTATAGGCTTAGGTACTATATTACTTCTACTAACCATATATCAATGGTGACGAGACATTATTCGAGAAGGAACATACCAAGGCCATCATACACCACCTGTTCAGAAGGGCCTTCGTTATGGTATAATTCTCTTTATTACCTCAGAAGTATTTTTCTTCTTAGGTTTCTTCTGAGCCTTTTTCCATGCAAGTTTAGCCCCCACCCCTGAGATTGGGGGATGCTGACCCCCCACAGGCATTATTGCTCTCGACCCCTTTGGAGTCCCCTTACTTAATACAGCCGTTCTTTTAGCCTCTGGTGTAACTGTCACATGAGCACACCACAGCATCATAGAAGGTGAACGAAAACAAGTCATCCAAAGTCTAGCCCTAACCATTCTTTTAGGGGGTTACTTCACCTTCCTACAAGCAATAGAGTACTATGAAGCCCCCTTCACAATTGCAGATGGTGTATATGGTTCAACATTTTTTGTTGCCACAGGCTTTCATGGACTTCATGTAATTATTGGAACTACCTTTCTTGCTATTTGTCTCCTACGACAAATCAATTACCACTTTACAATTGAACACCATTTTGGCTTTGAAGCAGCAGCATGATACTGACACTTCGTAGACGTAGTATGACTTTTCCTTTATATCTCTATCTACTGATGAGGCTCCTATCTTTCTAGTACAAAGCTAGTATAAGTGACTTCCAATCACCCGGTCTTGGTTAAATTCCAAGGAAAGATAATGAATTTAGTTATCACTATTATTTTTATTGCCATTGCCCTCTCAACAGTTTTAGCAGTTGTATCATTTTGACTTCCTCTTATTACACCAGACCAAGAAAAAGTCTCCCCTTATGAATGCGGCTTTGACCCCCTTGGCTCAGCCCGCCTTCCTTTTTCAATACGCTTTTTTTTAGTAGCTATCCTTTTTCTCTTATTTGACCTTGAGATTGCCCTACTTTTACCCCTCCCGTGGGGGGACCAACTGCCTTACCCCCTTACTTCTTTTTTCTGAGCAACCCTCCTTCTACTATTGCTTACACTAGGTTTAGTATATGAATGAGTCCAAGGCGGCCTTGAGTGAGCTGAATAGGCGTTTATTTTAAGTAAAATATTTGATTTCGGCTCAAAAGCTCGTGGTTAAAGTCCACAAACGCCCAATGACTATAACGCACTTTGCTTTCTCTACAGCTTTCTTACTGGGCCTAGCAGGCCTAGCCTTCCATCGAACCCATCTATTATCCGCCCTATTATGCTTAGAAGGTATAATACTCTCACTTTTCCTTGCACTTTCCTTATGAACCCTTGAGCTCGACACAACAAACTTCTCGGCCTCTCCAATACTCCTCCTAGCCTTTTCTGCATGTGAAGCAAGTGCTGGACTTGCCCTACTAGTTGCAACAGCACGCACGCATGGCACGGACCGCCTGCAAAACTTTAACCTATTACAATGCTAAAAATTCTCATTCCAACAATTATGCTCATTCCAACTACTTGACTTACCCCCCCTAAAATGGTATGACCTACGGCCCTTGCCCACAGTCTCCTAGTGGCTTTTTTTAGCCTCTCTTGATTAAATAATACTGCCGAAACTGGTTGATACTCAATAAATAACCTTTTAGCCCTAGACCCCTTGTCAACCCCCCTTTTAGTCTTAACTTGTTGGCTTCTACCACTAATAATTCTTGCAAGCCAAAACCACACTGCTACAGAACCTATTAATCGACAGCGCATATTTGTTACGCTGCTAATTTCTTTGCAAATTTTCCTAATTATGGCTTTTTCAGCAACAGAGGTGCTCTTATTTTATATTATATTTGAAGCCACACTCGTCCCCACACTTATTTTAATCACCCGCTGAGGCAGCCAAGGAGAACGACTTAATGCTGGCACATACTTCTTGTTTTATACCCTAGCCGGCTCACTCCCTCTTTTGGTGGCCCTTTTAATTTTACAAAATACTACAGGTTCCCTTTCCCTTTTGACCCTCCCCTACACCCCCACTTTCCCCCTCGTTACAATTGCCGACAAACTTTGATGAGCAGGATGTTTACTAGCTTTCCTTGTTAAAATACCCCTTTATGGAATACACCTATGGCTCCCAAAAGCACATGTTGAAGCCCCTATTGCAGGCTCAATAGTACTAGCTGCTGTTCTTCTTAAACTCGGCGGGTACGGTATAATACGAATAATGATTGTATTGGAACCTTTAACTAAAGAATTAAGCTATCCTTTCATTATTCTTGCATTATGAGGTGTAATTATAACAGGCTCTATCTGCCTTCGTCAAACTGATTTAAAATCCCTTATTGCCTACTCTTCTGTTGGACACATAGGCCTTGTGGCAGGAGGCATCTTAATTCAAACCCCTTGGGGGTTTACAGGTGCCCTTATTCTTATAATTGCACACGGTCTCACTTCCTCTGCCCTATTTTGCTTAGCTAATACAAACTACGAGCGTACTCACACTCGAACAATACTCCTTGCCCGAGGAATACAAGTTGTCTTACCTCTTATAACCTGTTGATGATTTATTGCAAGCTTAGCAAACCTTGCTCTTCCCCCCCTCCCAAATTTAATGGGAGAATTAATAATTATTTCGTCTCTTTTTAACTGATCCTGAACAACAATTGTATTAACAGGAACAGGTACATTGATTACTGCCGGCTACTCCCTGTACATATTTCTAATAACACAACGGGGGCCACTCCCCCAACACATTATTGCTCTTGACCCATCCCACACCCGAGAGCATCTTTTATTAACCCTTCACCTCCTTCCCCTATTGATACTTATTTTTAGTCCTAGCTTCATTTGAGGTTGGACTACCTGTAGATATAGTTTAATAAAGACATTAGATTGTGATTCTAGAAATAGGGGTTAAAACCCTCTTATCCACCGAGAAAGGCTTGCCAGCGACAAAGACTGCTAACCCTTGTGCCCTCGGCTGGATTCCGAAGCTATCTCGCATGCTTTTAAAGGATAACAGCTCATCCATTGGTCTTAGGAACCAAAAACTCTTGGTGCAAATCCAAGTAAAAGCTATGCACCCCACCCCTCTCATTATAACAACGAGCTTGATTCTTATTCTCACCTTGCTTCTTTACCCAGTGTTTACAACTTTTACTCCCACCCCTAAGACACCAACCTGAGCCCTCATTCAGGTTAAAACAGCTGTTAAACTTGCTTTTTTTGTGAGTCTCCTTCCCCTATTTCTTTTTTTAGCAGAAGGGGCAGAAGCTGTAATTACTAACTGAAATTGAATGAATACCATTATGTTTGATGTAAACATTAGCTTTAAATTTGACTTTTATTCAATTATTTTTACCCCTATTGCCCTTTATGTCTCCTGATCCATTCTAGAATTTGCTTCCTGATACATACACTCGGATCCTTACATAAATCGGTTTTTTAAGTATTTACTAGTCTTCTTGGTTGCCATAATTATTCTTGTTACTGCCAACAACATGTTTCAGATTTTTATTGGTTGAGAGGGGGTGGGTATTATGTCCTTCCTACTTATTGGTTGATGGTATGGACGTGCTGATGCAAATACAGCAGCTCTCCAAGCTGTTCTTTATAACCGAGTTGGGGATATTGGCCTTATCTTTGCTATAGCATGAATTGCCATGAATATTAACTCCTGGGGAAATGCAACAGATTTTTACTACAGCCATAATTTAGATATAACATCGCCTCTCTTCGGACTAGTTCTTGCTGCTACTGGTAAGTCTGCTCAATTTGGCCTTCATCCATGACTACCCTCTGCCATAGAGGGTCCTACACCGGTCTCTGCCCTACTGCATTCAAGCACTATAGTTGTTGCAGGAATCTTCTTGCTCGTACGTACAAGCCCCTTAATGGAAAATAACCCCCTTATTCCCTCAACTTGTCTTTGCCTAGGAGCCATGACAACCTTATTTACAGCAACCTGCGCTCTAACCCAAAATGACATTAAGAAAATTGTAGCTTTCTCAACTTCTAGTCAACTAGGACTGATAATGGTTACAATTGGCCTGGGTCAACCCCAACTAGCCTTTTTACACATCTGTACACATGCTTTCTTTAAAGCTATATTGTTTCTCTGCTCAGGTTCAATCATTCACAGCCTGAATGATGAACAAGATATCCGAAAAATAGGAGGAATACATCACCTGACCCCATTTACCTCCTCCTGCTTAACAATTGGAAGCCTTGCACTGACAGGAACACCTTTCTTGGCCGGCTTCTTTTCTAAAGACGCTATCATTGAAGCCCTAAATGTATCATACCTTAATGCCTGAGCCCTCGCGCTGACCCTTCTTGCCACCTCTTTTACTGCTATTTATAGCCTGCGGGTTGTTTACTTTGTTTCTATGGGCTACCCTCGGTTCAATTCTTTCTCCCCTATTAATGAAAATAACAAAAGTGTCATTAACCCTATTAAACGGCTTGCTTGAGGAAGTATTGTAGCAGGACTACTTATCACCTCCAACATTGTGCTCCCAAAGACACCTATTATGACAATACACCCGATCCTTAAATTTGCTGCCCTCACCGTCACAATCCTTGGACTTTTAGTTGCATTAGAACTTGCCAGCCTTACAAATAAACAATTTAAAACATCTCCCACGCTCCTCACACATCACTTTTCTAATATACTTGGTTTTACCCTGCCGGTAATACATCGCCTCCCACCAAAACTAAATCTTTTTTTAGGCCAATATATTGCTGCACAAATGATTGATCAAACATGACTTGATAAAGCAGGCCCAAAAGCCATTTATACAACCAACCTCCCCCTTAATTACAGCCACAGTAATGCCCAACAGGGTATAGTCAAAACCTTTCTTGCCCTTTTTTTTCTTACTTTTGTATTAGCCCTCTTTTTATTAAGTATTTAAACTACCCGAAGAGCCCCCCGACTTGACCCCCGACATACTTCCAAAACCACAAATAACGTCAGTAATAAAACCCCCCCACTTAATACAAGTATTCCACCCCCTTGGGAATATATTAATGCAACCCCTCCTATATCACCCCGTGTCACAGAGAACTCAAACCCCTCATCCAGTGTAAACCATAGACCCCCAAATCAGTCACTTCAGAATAGCCCTCCCCCCAACAGAAGCAGCCCCAAGTATGCCCCGGCATTCACCAAAACTCCTCGGCTTCCTAAAGTTTCGGGATAGGGCTCAGCAGCCAGAGCTGCAGAATAAGCAAATACTACCAGCATCCCTCCCAAATAAATTAGAAATAAGACAAGGGACAAGAAAGGTGCACCATGCCCCATTAAAATACCACAACCCATCCCTGATACAACAACTAACCCTAAGGCCCCAAAATAAGGAGAGGGGTTAGAGGCTACTACAACTAAGCCTAACACAAGACCCAACATAAAAATACACATAACGTAAAGCATCATTCCTGCCAGGATTTTAACCAGGACTAATGACTTGAAAAATCACCGTTGTAATTCAACTACAGGAAACCTTAATGACCAGCCTACGAAAAACTCATCCCCTCCTAAAAATTGCAAACCATGCACTAGTTGATCTACCTGCCCCATCAAACATCTCTGCTTGATGAAACTTTGGGTCCCTTTTAGGCCTCTGCCTAATTGCACAGATTGTTACAGGCCTATTTCTTGCAATACACTACACCTCCGATATTGCCACAGCTTTTTCTTCTGTAGCCCATATCTGCCGGGATGTTAACTTTGGTTGACTTATCCGGAACATACATGCTAACGGTGCTTCCTTCTTTTTTATCTGCATTTATATGCACATTGGACGAGGCCTATACTATGGCTCCTACCTCTACAAAGAAACTTGAACAATTGGCGTAGTGCTTCTTCTACTAGTAATGATAACTGCATTCGTGGGATATGTTCTTCCTTGAGGCCAAATATCTTTCTGAGGTGCCACAGTGATTACCAATCTTCTTTCTGCAGTCCCTTATGTAGGAGGAACTCTTGTCCAATGAATTTGGGGGGGCTTCTCAGTAGATAATGCCACCCTTACACGATTTTTTGCATTTCATTTTCTTCTCCCCTTTGTGATTCTTGCTGCTACCCTTCTGCATCTTCTTTTCTTACATGAAACTGGCTCAAATAACCCAGCAGGCTTAAACTCCGATGCCGATAAAATCCCCTTTCACCCCTACTTTTCGTATAAAGATCTTCTTGGCTTTGCCCTTATGCTCCTGGCCCTCGCCTCCCTTGCACTTTTTTCCCCTAATTACCTTGGGGATCCTGACAATTTTATTCCTGCAAACCCACTTGTTACTCCCCCCCACATTAAGCCAGAGTGGTATTTTCTTTTTGCATATGCTATTCTACGTTCCATCCCTAACAAGCTGGGAGGAGTTCTAGCCCTTCTTGCTTCTATTTTAGTACTACTCCTTGTCCCTCTTCTGCATACCTCAAAACAACGAAGTTTGACCTTCCGCCCAGTTTCTCAATTTCTCTTCTGAGCCCTTGTAGCAGATGTACTTATTCTGACTTGAATTGGAGGTATACCTGTTGAACACCCGTATATTATTATTGGACAAATTGCATCCTTCATCTACTTCTCCATTTTTCCTGGCTTCTTCCCAATAGCCGGATGATTAGAAAACAAACTTCCAAAAATAACCTGCACTAGTAGCTCAGCGCCGGAGCGCCGGTCTTGTAAACCGGCCGCCGGAGGTTAAAATCCTCCCTACTGCTTCAAAGAAAGGAGATTTTAACTCCCACCCCTAGCTCCCAAAGCTAGCATTCTAAATTTAACTATTCTTTGTAAATACATATATGTAATCACACCATATATTTATATTAACCATATTAATAATGTACTAGGACATAGTATGTAATATAACCATCAATATATTTCAAGCATTAAACCATCACCATTAAATGAAGGAGAACATAGTACATCATAAGTAAAGTACACAACTGCATACTAAATAATATTTCCCAAGTATCACAACACACGACTTGAAGATGAAAATTTGATTCAAACAAGCATGCATATAAATTTAAACACCTCTTAATTAGCTATTCATATATGGAGAGGGATGACATTACTTTTAAGCGCGGTAACGTCGTTTAATGATGGTGAGGGACAAGTTGTCGTGGGGTTTCACACAGTGAATTATTCCTGGCATTGGGCTCTACATCTCAAGTCCATTACCTGCTCTATTTCCCCACACTTTCACTGGCCCTGGCATAAGTGGTGGGTGGGGTTCATACTCCGCTGTGATTCCACATGCCGGGCGTTCATTCTAATGGGCATGGTTATTTTTTCTTAGGTTTCCTTTCATCTGGCATCTCACAGTGCAGCGCTAAGGTTAACAGACAAGGTGGTACATTTCCTTGTTTATAATAGAAAATATGAATGAATTAAGATTTCTATCGAAGAGTTGCATAACTGATCCCATGAGCATAAATAACTGGTCATTACTCCTAAGATATCCTAAGATTACCCCCTCTTTTTTGGCGGAAAACCCCCCTACCCCCCAAAACTCGTAAGCTGTTATTTATCCTGAAAACCCCCGGAAACAGGAAAGCCTCGAGCTGGGTATTTGAGCCCCAAAACGCATCTATTTACATTATTAAAATGATGATTTG